TCTAATCGAAAATTAGGCCAAAGAAAGAACTTGAGTTTAATTAATTCATTTTTATCTCTATCAAGGTGTTTACTTTCATCCAAAAATTGACCCCAGCTTTTTATGTTGTTCTCCTTACAAAATACTGGATTTCTATCCACACCATTCCTATTCTTTAAATTGAAATTTAAAGAATTGAGAATTCTCAATTCTCTACGCCGTCTAGACGATAAAATCATTTCAGGAACAAGCAAATCAAAATGATCCTTATCAACATCTTTTTGTTTTCCGTATCTTTGATTAGTTTGTTGCTTACTCTTATGAACTAATGAAATACCTATGGCTTGATACATAAGAAATTCTTCCAGATCTTTTATAGACGAAGTTAATAGGGGTTGGAACTTCATCAAACCAAATTCCGCCCAGCTAAACAGAGTAGACTCCTTCGAATAATGACTGACAATTCTGTCTAGCGGCAGATCTCCCATTTTCAAATAGGCTAAAAGCCTTCGTTTACTTTGTAAACGCCCTTTTGTGTTACCCACCATCTGCATTAAGCTCAGCCGCTCGAGCATATCCTCCTCAACTAGCCGCTCGGTGTGGATGCTAAAACCCAAATACTTCGCTTGAAGGTCAACGAAATCTACTAGCCTCGGCGAGTCACTCCGGTATTGTGTTTTTTTTTTACTGAACCCTTTTTCATAATCTTCTCTAATAACTTCTTGGATGTCTTCGATGTCGATGTCTTCGATGTTTTGACTAACATTTGCTTTTCCTTTAGTTGCTTTTCCTTTAGTTGCTTTTCCTTTAGTTGCTTTTCCTTGACTAACATTTGCTTTTCCTTTAGTTGCTTTTCCTTGACTAACATTTGCTTTTCCTTTAGTTGCTTTTCCTTTAGTTGCTTTTCCTTGACTAACATTTGCTTTTCCTTTAGTTGCTTTTCCTTGACTAACATTTGCTTTTCCTTGACTAACATTTGCTTTTCCTTGACTAACATTTGCTTTTCCTTGACTAACTTCTTCTTCTTCTTCTTCTTCTTCTTCTTCTTCTTCTTCTTCTTTTCCTTTGAAATTTAAAAGAAGTAACTTCATAGGTCTAAGCCACGGGTTCATTTGATATGTCCTCTTACGTAGCAGAAATTCTGGGAAGAACCAATCTTCCTGATTCGAATCTTCCTCATTCGAATTCGCTCTGGGTGCCTTTAAGATTTCTTCATTCATTCCCATCCAATTAAAAAAGCTTTTTTTGTCTTCTTTGATTTCTGGATTTTCTTTGAGTTCTGGATCTTCTTTGAGTTCTGGATCCTTTTCGATTTCTGGATCCAAGAGCATTTTTGGAACGATATCATAAATAAGACCTCTATTCTCATTCTCAATTATTTCAGAATTCTCATTCTCAATTATTTCAGAATTCTCATTCTCAATTATTTCAGAATTCTCATTCTCAATTATTTTAGAATTTTCATTCTCAATTATTTTAGAATTCTTAGTCTCAATTATTTTCGAATTCTTAGTCTCAATCTTAGTATTTGTATTATGGTTAGGGTCGATCTTTTTCCCAGCCTCCAAATTGACTAGATATTTTTCGAAAAACTTCCAATCAAAGTCCATATATTTTCTTTCAGGTTTTTTCTTTCGCATTTTTTTCAGAGACATATAAACCTTGTCTAGATAATTGTCTAGAGAATTCTTGTCTAGATAAACCTCGTCTAGATAATCCTTGTAATAATCCTTTTCTAGATAAAGCTGGTCTAGAGAATCCTTGAAATAAACCTTGTCTAGAAAACTCTTGTCTAGATAATCCTTGTGATAATCCTTGTCTACATAAGTATTGTCTAGATAATTGTGTAGATAAGTATTGTCTCGATAAAGCTTGTCTAGAAACTTCTTGTCTAGTATACAATCCTTGAAATAAGTCTTGAAAACAATCTCCTCTGGTATATCAAATAAGTCGATCTCTTGGCTCTTATTTACTTGTAATGGCAATTTAGAAATAGAGGAGTCCTTCTTAGTTTCAGAAGAAATGTATTTATATGCTAAAAGATCATATTTATAGTTTTTCTTAAACTTAGTTTTTTGATTTCTTACTAATGAATATACTTCAGAATCATCTTGGTTTTTGGAATGAAGTAATGGGTCTTTTTCATATGAATCTCCTTTATTTAAATCGTTATTTTGAGGCGTATGGCGTCGGTTGACTTTATTTCGCCAGGTTTGTGCGCCTACTCGCTCCCAATGAACCTTAGATAAATTGTATTGAGACTGACCTCTTAACCAGTTTTTCCATGGATTCGTTCCAAAATTTCGAAGTTTCTTATGCTTTAATTCGGAATGAAATATTCCCTGTCTTTCAAAAGAATCCTTTATTGCAGTCTTAAGAAAAAAAGACGTTCCGCGATATTGAAGAACAGATCTTAACTTATCACTAACTAGGGTTTGTGATAATTTGTAAAATACATATGCTTGTGACAGGGAAGATAAATTTGGCAAGGAAGCAAATTTCGGAACAATCTGTGACTTCCGCTTATTTATATTTTTTATAGTCGAACTAAAGGTAATTCTTTTTTGATTTGTTTCAGTATTGGAAATGTCTTTCTCAAAAAATTTTTTTGTTAAATTGATTCTAGGAATCTTAATGATACATAGAAAGATATCTAGGTATATTTTGTATATTTTTTCAATGAAAATTTTTTGAAAATAATTCCATTTACTTATTAATCGAACATTTCTTCTTTTTACAATTTTCCAAATATTTTTTGGTGATTCTACATTATTATTTTGCTTTTTGTTGTTAGGACTATTATTTAGTCCTGGAGTTACTTTTTTTTTTTCTTTTGTAATTCTTTCTATTTGATTTTTGATTGTGCTTGTTCTATTAATCAGATTTTGTATTTTTTCTTCTGAATTTGTAGAAGCTGTAGATCGAATTTGACTAAATGATTCATGAATTATCTCATTGCTGATTATAGAATCTTTTTCTTTTTGAGTTTCACTCGATTCATCTACTCCTATCCCTTTCAATCTTGTATTTTTTTTTATTATTTTCAAAATTGTGCTTTTTAGAACTAGAACCCTTTCTTTAAGCCGTTTTATGCTTTCTTTAAGCCGTTTTATGCTTTCTTTTGGGTTTCCTAGAACTCTAACAAAATTTTGCTTTATTTTTTGGTTGAAAACGCTTCTTATAAGTCGAAAGGCGCTCCCTTCCAATTTTTCTGCTGCTAATCTTTGACTTTTTTTGCCTAGTTCGTTAAAAATGGGCCCCCAAAAAATGGAAAAGGAACGGTTGGGTCGGGCACCACCCCAAGGATAGTCAGCTAGTCCCCAGAAAGACCTTATAAAAGCATAATCGTTGGTTATCCTTTGTCTATCATCCGCTGTGTGCCAAGGTTTCAACTCTAAAGGCCATAAAACTTTGACCTGAAGACCGTATTCCCACCACTCCTCCGGAAAGTTGCTGATGGATATGACGCCTATAGCAAAACCGTCATCGTTGCATAAAAGATGAGTCTCGTTTTCCCAGTCCTTTCTATCCTCAGCCCACTCGGGCTGCTGCAAAAATAAGATACGACCAATATTTTTAGCTATTATCGCTAAAGGCAATGCAATATATCTTCTAAAATAGGAGTTAAAAATTAATACGATACCTCTTACTCCTAGCCCATAATAAAGCTCATTCCATGCATCTATTCCATCCATCCGGAACAGCTCTTCTTCGGGGTCTAGTTCGATTTTCTCTTTTTTGATTCTTTTCAATTTTTTCCGTTCTTTCAATGCTTTGCTTTTTTTTTCGTCTATCTTCCTTTTTGTCTTCCTTTTTGTCTTCCCTTTTGTCTTCCTTTTTGTCTTCCGTTTTGTCTTCCTTTTTGTCTTCCTTTTTGTTTTTGTCTGTTCTTTCTTAGGTCCCTTAAGAGTGAAAAGGTCCCCTTTTTTGATTCCAAACCTATGCATCAAATTTTGCATTTTCAAAACAAGGGGTTTCACTACCCTAAAAGAACTAGACAGTGTACTTTTTAAGAAGCCCAAAAAAAGAGGGGAATGCGGAAACATTTCAATCTGTCTTACAACAACTCCGTTTTTACGCCTTAGGACGCTCGCAACACCTTTGATGTCATCCTGATGCCAAAATTGGTCGCGCACCGCTCTCAAGGAGGTCCTCCACACGTCCTTATTCTCGGTTTTCCACTCGATATTGGTGATGAGGCTGCCAACGTGAACATGAGCAAGGCTTTTCTCAAAGTCAATACTATAAGGGTCTCCCCCACTCTTGATCAAATCCTTCTTAACCTTCTCATTAATCTCTTTAGCAATCTCCGGATCAATCTTATTACTATCTTTAGAAAGATTTTTGATAAGTAAATTTTGAGTATCCTGATTCAAAATAATTTCATATTTGTATTGTGCTGATATAATATCAAAGCACTCATCATCTCCCCGCTTGGTCACAAAGGGTTCGCCCAGGTCGTATGCGACCTCGCGGAGTAATACGTATGACCAGCGAGGGACGCGTTGACCGATGTGCGCTCGTCCCACACGTTCTCCCACTTTATAAGTCCTTAGTTGCTTTAGCTTTTTTAGTTTTCGCTGGTTCCAATCAATGCTTCCCCCCCCTTTTTCCCAAGGCTTAGAAAAAAATTTTGCCAAAGGATTATAATATAATTTTCCTTCTGCTCTTAGTTTTAGTGTTTTACTTTTTAGTATCGCGAACATTCTCTCTTCAAATTTTGGGGACTCGAAAATGAAACCTGGCAAAAGGGTCTCATGAATTTGATTTAGAGCAAGGATTTGCTTAAGTTGAGATTCTGTAGGTTCATCGTCGATTCTTTCACGAGATTTTGTAGTTCCATTTTTTTTTCTTCGACGAGATTTTGTAGTTCCATCGTCGATTCTTTCACGAGATTTTGTAGTTCCATTTTTTTTTCTTCGACGAGATTGCATTGCATTCTTTTTTCTTCCACGAGATTGCATTGCATTCTTTTTTCTTCCACTAGATTTACGAGATTTAATTACATTGTAGACTTTTTCACGAAATTCACCCAATTGAAGAAGTGCCCTTTCTTCGCTTAGACGTGCTTCTTCGCGTCGACGTGCTTCTTCGCGTAGACGTGCTTCTTCGCGTAGACGTGCCTCTTCTTCCCTTTTCTCCTGTTCTTTGCTTTTCGGTGCCTTTTCTTCGCTTTTCTCCTTTTCTTCGCTTTTCTCCTTTTCTTCGCTTTTCTCCTTTTCTTCGCTTTTCTCCTTTTCTTCGCTTTTCTCCTTTTCTTCGCTTTTCTCCTTTTCTTTGCTTTTCTCCTTTTCTTCGGGATCCTCGATTACTTTTCTAAACTTTTTGATTCTTCCACGAGAGGGCCCATTCAACAAAGGATCATACCTTTTTGGTAGGCAGAGGCAGGTTTCGTTCATTTTCTCAATACAAACCCGAGTCCTTTTGTCGAGTATATCTAGAAAAAGAAATCCCGTGTCTAGAGCCTCAATTCTCTTTATAAACTCGTTATTTAAGTTGTTTTGTCTTTGTTTGTTCTTATAAAGCCAATCTTTGTCTAGTTTATCAAAGGAGAGTCTTTCTACTGTGGACGAAGATATCATCCCTTTCGTCAGTTCCTTAAAACTAGAAAAACTAGGAGGATCTGTAAAAGATATTCTTTTTTTTCCATCACTTCGGCATGTATCAAAAAAATATTGTGAAGCTTCCTTTCTTACAGCCCCAAAAAAGTGTTGATTGCTTATGTATCGTACTGGACGAGTCCATTGAAACTGAAAAAAATCGGACGCTAAAATGCCTTCCACCACTATGGGTGCTTTTTGATCTTTTTCTTCATCCAGATCCGCTCCCCAACGCGTGGGAGGAATTTCTTCTTTGAATAGCACTTTTTTTCGTGCAATCTCCTCTTTCTTTTCCTCTTTCTTTTCCTCTTCCTTTTCCTCTTCCTTTTCCTCTTCCTCGTCCTCCCAGTAAGTGTCAGCTTCTCGGCCTTGTCTGGCTAACCAATTTGGTTGCAGTTGTGGGGCTTGGACGCTTGTCAGTGGATGTGGAAAAATGAATAAAGGTATTCTGCCTAAATAGTAGGCACAGGTAACAAATAAGAAAATATTCACGAACCGACCCGTGTTTCTCCTCAAGTTTATTAACAGCAAGTACTGAATTTCTGACACAACCCACTGAAAGGTTCGCATAAGAAATTCAAATTCTTCCCCAAGGGACCTAACAAGGTACTGATAAATCTTCTTTTTGTATTTATTCAATTCTGACTTAATGTACTTATTCAATTCTGACACACGGTACTGAAAGTGTGAAAAACGGACCTGAAATTTTGCCCCAAGGTACTTATAAATGTACTTATCCAATGCTGACACAAGTTCCTTCTTAGATCTACTCAAAAGATAGATCCGTATCCAGTCGAATAATCTTTTCGTGAATAAAAGGAAACAAATGTGACCAATTAACCAACCAACAAAACTACTTGTTACAAATAACATCTTGTTGTTGCATCGAAACATATAAACGTTGACTAATCTGGCTAACGTTGAATTTGGTAAAAGGATTTGGTTGGCTAATTGAAAAATGAAAGTATTCAGGAAAATGAGGAAATTGCTTCTGGTACTGGTAGTGATAGTATAGTCCCAATTGTCGGCTGCGAAATAAAGCAAAAGATACGGTAGAAATAGTACAGCTAGTATATGAGGTGTCCACAATAGTAGATGCAGAGGCCTATTATAGATCGACATGAACCTCACGAGCTGGCCCATAATCAAACCAGTTATTGCTGCTGCCTTCTGCTCGGGTTCTTCAACGAAAAGGAAGAGATAAGCGGGCCTTATGGAGAATGTAGTTAGAAATCCATAATAGAGTCCGACCCCAACGACCGAATTGGTTATCTTCATACACAAGCTTACGAACGATTGAAATAGCATGATCACCACCTCCTTGGTTTTATTTTTTTTTTTTTTCTATTGTCTATTGCAATAGACAATAAAATTTGTATCTATTTTTGTTTATATATTGAATTATATATATGTCATTTTTGTTTATATATTGAATTATATATATGTCATTTTTGTTTATATATTGAATTATATATATGTGATTATTTTTCGTTTTTATAGAAATTATTTCTTTATATAAATTATTTAAACGACCGAATTGATTATCTTGAGGCATAAAGGTACTAAAGATTACAAAATCATGATAACCCTCCAGTTTTTCTTTTTTGTTTTCTATTGCTATAGAATTTGTATAGTTCTTATTTCGTTCTTAGGATGATGATTTTGAAACTTTCCATATATAGAAAAGAAATAGAAAAAGATAGACTAGAAAGGACATCCATTATGTCAATGACACCAAAAGGATATTAAATAAATGGAATTGGGATAAGGATGGAATATAATGAAATAGAGCCACTTTGAGGTTCCCTATGAAATGAGGCATGGAAGGGAGCCACTACGAAGAAGTTCGGGGAGTTACGAAGGAAGCTTCGAGCTCATATTGGTCATGGGTTGAGAACGGGAATTGACCTCTATGAGATTG